ATGTCAGCTTTTTTTGTCTGAATAGAGAAAAAACGAATCGCTTTCTAGATGATCCCTCTAGAGGAGAGTGATTATACCAATCTTTCTAGTTACTTCGTTCTCTATTTTTAGTTTAGTTGAGAAGATCCTGAGGAAAGCGGTTTTATTTCCACCGAGCTAAAACAATAGGTTGATGTCTCTAGTAAACTACAGTCATCGTTTAAGAGCTATTTTGCTTCCATTTTTTGTATACGAAAAAAAAAATGGAAGATTTAGTTACGATTCGAAACCTGCTTTCTCCCCGCATCCATGGATCCTTTATTCCTACTTATGCAAGTATTAATATTATAATCCAATTCAAAAATTATGTTTCGCAATTTCATAATCCACTTTCTCACTTTCTAAGTGACTATTGGATACAAATCACGAGAATCTCTATTTTTCTCGACTATGTTATTGTTATTGAGAAGTAAAGGGTTTAATCCTTTTTTATAGAAAATAAAGTTTTTGCTCGCAATATGAATCAAACCGAAAGCAAAGACCCTTTAACTCTTAAAGGGTTAAAAAAACGAATCACACTTTTACCACTAAACTATACCCGCCACAATGCAATTATTGCATACAACCGGGACTTTTGTCTAATAGGGAAATGGGACATAATCAAGATAAGAGCATCCACAAACTCATAAAAATTCGAGTGTTGATCCCCTCCTTTTCGTTTTCGTGGATGAAACAAAATAATCTTTCTTTACTCCTGCTTGAATATTTCCTATTGAATTTCTATAATAATAAGCATTTGTATTTTCAAATAATAAAATAATAATATTAATWTAWMTWATATAAATCATTATTATATCTATAAATAAAAAATAAAATTGAAATTTGTTGGAACAAAAAAAGGCCCGGCTAGGGACTGCCCGGGCCCGCCCGTGGCAATAAGAAGGGCCTTTCGAACAAAATCAATGCAAGGGTCTCTTTGGTCTTCTTTAGTTTTCTTTTTAGATTGTTGGCACTTTCGAGTCCTTATATCTTATATGTATGTGATTTATCACAATGAAATTTCTTATAAAAGTTGTACATATTTATTACATATTAAAATACTCGATAGAAAGAAATATTTCTTCCTTTTTGTCTAATCGAATCTAACATAGTAATTATCTTTTTGAATTAGGAGAGATGGCTGAGTGGACTAAAGCGTCGGATTGCTAATCCGTTGTACGAGCTATTCGTACCGAGGGTTCGAATCCCTCTCTTTCCGTTTTCATTGATGACTTTCTTTTTTTCAATTTTGTAAATCCTTTGTTCTTAGTTAACCATAAAATTCTAAGAAAATGTAAAAGAGAACACCTTTTTTATTCTTCACGCCCAGGATTACGCGCGGGATCATTAGAGAGGAATCCAAAGATGAAGAGAGAGACAAAAAATATCACTACTGTGTAAACGAAGAGTTTGAGAGTAAGCATTACATAATCTCCAAGATAATTTTTTTTTGAAAAAAGAGAATAGATCCTCCAATTTCTACTTCATATGCTATTTATATACCAAGAAACTAGGTTCTTTCTCGAAATCGAAAAGAATTCAAAAAGTCATTTGGAATAAAAGATTTTCATTAACCAAAATTCCTTTCACATCTTCCGTTAAATAGTCCCCAAGACCCTAATTAGAATTTAACAATTAATATTATTTTAATTTGAATACGATTTGTTAGGGCTTTTACTGACCACGGGATGAAAAAATGAGAAGAATAAAACGAGGTAAACCGAATTAATCTTGACTATCAAAGAAGTTCAATGTTTGAATCGTGAGTGAGTTTCAGACTCTAAAACTTATCTGATCTTAGCAATTGTTAGAATTTTTTCTGGAATAAATCATGAATTTTCTAGGAGATTATTAAATTAAAGATCTCATCGAAAACTTACAGCAGCTTGCCAAACAAAAGCTAAGAGAAAAAAGAAGAGAGGTATGGCTGGCATAACATCTACAATTGGATTCAAAAAAGCATAGGCCTCGGGCAATTTTCCGAAGAAAAAACTATGTGAATAAAGGTCAGAATTAAGACAGATACAAATCAAACTAAAGATATTAAGCATAACATACATTTTTTTCTTGAACATAATTGTATTTTAATTGAGTTATTGATATAAGCAAAAAGGGAAAAATTAAGGTCGACAAAAAATTCTTTTTTTGAACCCATACAATCAAAAATTCTCCAATTCTCAAAAGAGAATAGAAGAAATCATACTTTCATACAATATCTTAATTGAATTATATCTAATGATCAATAAATGAAATTGAATTCTAGATCCACACCTATCAAAATGCTAATAAGAATTCTCTAGATATTTAAATTTGAGTTGACAAAAAACTACTACAAATATTAGGCTTTAATTAGCGTTGAATAAAAATATAAATGGGGCGTGGCCAAGCGGTAAGGCAACGGGTTTTGGTCCCGCTATTCGGAGGTTCGAATCCTTCCGTCCCAGCGGATATCCATTATCTTAGAATAGAAAAAAGACGGTTCTGTTTTAATTTTGGAAATTAAAAGTTGAATTTTCGGTGGAATGCGTTTCGTTCTTCTGATTTTTATCTGTTATGAATCATACTCTTTTTCAAAAACTAAACTAAAAATCTAGTTCAAAACGGGTGTAATTTAATCTATTTGGGATCCAGGTAAGGTGGGAACATTACATTAAGTTTGAATTCAAAAAGGCTGGTTGGTCTTTTGATCATATGTTCAAACCCTTTCTATTTAGGGTTATGTAAGTTAGTTATTTAGAAAAACCTTATGTTCCATATCTATTTTCGATTTTATTAAAAATGGAATTTTCAATAATTATCTATTACTCTTTAGAGCGTAAGTAAATGTGTTAGTCTAATTATTTAGGAATTTTTCTGAATTCAAACTATTTTGGTACTAAAAAAATTCACTCAAACTTAATAGCAGTAAGTGGCTGGACCTATTAGGTTAAAATAAAAAGCAGGACCAACTGAATTTTTACTTCTTTGTTTTGGCAACTAGGAAGTTTGTATCCTCCATCAGAATCACCCCTTTAATTTCTATTATGTGCCATAGAGTGGGTGACCAGATAAGAGTTAATCCAAGGTATTAAAATTCAAAGATCTGCGTCTGCCCCAATTACATGATCAAAAATTTAACAAAAATCCAGTGTTATATCTAATTTTGAGTTCGTTATTTCGTGTTTGGTCCAAATCAAAAATGAAAATTTCTGGAACAGGGGGTTCTTTATTTCTTTTATTATTTTTACTCACTTTATATGTATTTTGTTTAATCAGAGAGTCAATAACACTTTATCTTGCTAGAAAATATAAAGTGAGTAAATATATATTTATTGTTCAATTTTAAATAACAAAAGTCTTTTTATTTTGTGAAAAAGGTTTGGGATGCGAAATTTTGAATATAGACGATTTAGGATGGTGACAGGGCAGTTATTCAGTCAATTTAATAGATATGAAAACAACCTTTTTTCCTACTTTTTGTTGTATCTAGTTTATTATTCAATTAATAATTAATATTAAAATAGGAAAAAAGCGACTTATATTTGTTTTTCTTTCTATGATGATCAAATAGGTACCTTACTGTTTTCTTCAAATAATCATAGAAACCCCTTTTTTCATTATTTCTAAGTAATTATTAAACATAATGAATATGTTTAATAATTACTTAGAAATAAAGTCTAATTTTTGATACGTGAAGATACAGATTCAAAAGTTCAATAAAGAACAACCTTTTTAGTTTATTTCTGTAATTTGAAAATTTGAATTATTAATAATTCAAAAAAATTAAGAGTTCTTGCTAAAACTTCTTCCGGAAAATATTTACCGATCTCTATATAGAAGAAAAGAGTATAGATTGGGAGGTATATACAATAATTGAACCAATGACTATTCATGATTTCACAATTGAATCAATTCCATACCAATTCCAAATTAAGAGGAATGTTATGCTAAAACTTCGTTTGAAACGATGTGGTAGAAAGCAACGTGCGACTTGAAGGGCCCGATCCATTGTGGATTCTTTCTTTTTTTATCCACCATTTTCTATTTATATATTCTATATAACTGAAGGTGCTCGTGACTCGACATCAGTTGGTACTGAAAATAGTCCATGGGTGCAGCTCGAGTAGAACGTATTAATTCATTTTTCAGAGCAAGAATCTAGGGTTAATGCAAATCAATAAATTGGAACAACTTCGTAAATATCTCTTAGATATAAAAATCGAAAGGATCCCATTCGAGCAAATTCTCCAGTAAAAAGGAAAATTGCTTGGAATTAATCAAACTTTTTCGATCTAAAGTGTATCACACAGGAATCCATCGTTCGTAAGATTCTTGCATAGAAGGAAATCCAAAATAAGGGGTATGTTGCTACCAATTTTAAAGGATTAAGAAGCACCGAAGGAATGTCTAAACCTAATGATTGATAAAGGATCCCAAAACAAGGAAACACCGTCTCAATAACAGCTGGGCCAGATTTAAGAATCCAAATCTAGTTTTTAAGCGAGAGCCAAATGAAACGGAGGGTGTAAAGACCACTCAATAAATGAAATTGCCTAACTATTGTTCTTTGAGCTATTTAAGGGTTATTTAATTTGAGTTATGAGTATGAATTATCTCTTTTTTCATTTTCAAGAACGAAGAAGAAAAAAAGATTGAAATCATAGTACAATTGATTTGATGATTTTATGTATCCTTTTGTCATTTATTAGAATTTTATACATAGATAAAACTTCGGATCAAATTCTTTTTTATCGAGCCGTACGAGGAGAAAACTTCCTATACGTTTCCAGGAGGGGTATTATTCATCTACATCTATCTCAATGAGCTGTCTATCGAATCGTTGCAATTGATGTTCGATCCCGAAGAGAAGGAAAAGATCTTCAAAAAGTGGGTTTTTATGATCCGATAAAGAATCAAACTTATTTAAATGTTCCTGCTATTCTATATTTCCTTGAAAGAGGTGCTCAACTTACAGGAACCGTTCAGGATCTTTTTAAAAAGGC